ATCTACTGTTAAAAGATTAAAACCTCGGGCTCGAGGAAGAAGTTATCTGATAAAAAAACCAACTTGTCATATAAGTATTGTATTGAAAGATCTATCCTTATATGAAAAATATTCAGAATATCCAAAATATCAAGAATATAATATATACTTAAAAAACCCGAGGTGCATAAAGAAGTCCACAAAAATGACATCTCATGATATTTATAGTAGTGGGGGATTATGGGACAAAAAATAAATCCACTTGGTTTCAGACTCGGTACAACCCAAGATCCTTATTCTTTTTGGTTTGCACAACCAAAAAATTATTCTGGGGGTCTGCAAGAAGATCAAAAAATCAGAAACTGTATCAAGAATTATATACAAAAAAATATGAAAATTTCTTCTGGTGTTGAAGGAATTGCACGTATAGAGATTCAAAAACGAATTGATGTGATTCAGGTTATAATATATTTGGGATTCCCAAAATTATTAATAGAAGGTAGGCCTAAAAATAAAAGAATCGAAGAATTACAGAAAAATGTAGAAAAAGAACTAAATTGTGTGAACCGAAAACTCAACATTGCTATTTCAAGAATTGCACACCCTTACAGGCACCCTAACATTCTTGCCGAATTTATAGCGGGACAACTAAAGAATCGAGTTTCATTTCGCAAAGCAATGAAAAGAGCTATTGAATTAACTGAACAGGCCGATACAAAAGGAATTCAAGTACAAATTGCAGGGCGCCTTGACGGAAAAGAAATTGCACGCGTCGAGTGGATTAGAGAGGGTCGGGTTCCTCGACAAACCCTTCGAGCTCAAATTGATTATTCTTCCTATGCAGTTAGAACTATTTATGGGGTATTAGGAATCAAAATTTGGACATTTGTAGACGAGGAATAGTAAACCCTCAGTCGAGTTGGTTGTATCGATAAAAAAAATGACAAAGTCTTTCATTCTTTTTTTACCAAAAAAAGAAAAAGAGTAATTCTATAGGGTTGGATAAAATAAAAAATTCGATTGATTATTTAATATAATTGCTATGCTTAGTGTGTGACTCGTTGGTTTTTTTAGGATCAGGATTACAAAAAAATAGACTGATCCATACTATGAACTCATAAGTATAGAACTAATAACCAATCCATCGCTTCGTATTATCTGGATCGAATCCAAAAAGGCAGTCAAAATAGGCTATATTAGTCATTTCATTGTAACAATTGAAATATGTTTTGCAAAAAAACTAATCTGATTATGAATTGTAAAGCAAAATCAAAAATTATGCAGATAAATGAAAAGATGAGAGAAAGAAAGAGATCAATGATATATGATCTATAACTTCAATATGTAAGGTTTATGAATCATCTCACAAAAGCCAATGTAATAAAGCATTAAGATCGATATAGGATAAATCTATAATTAATTGAATGCGTTTATAGACCAAAAAAATAACGAGCCTCGAGCCAATAAAGACTAAAAAAATTGACTCAAGAACAAAATGAACAAATGGCTCCATTGTATAATTAAAACCTAACCATTAACAAGAAGCAATGGGAACGACGGAACCTGTAAATACATAGGATTCTATATGAAAACGAATTTTAATGATTTATTGGGCGGGATGGCGAAAGGAACCAAAAGACACTCGATTTATTCTGAGAAGTTATTTATGGGTTAATCCTACAAATGAAGTCAATATTACAATTGCAAGAGTAAATATTCGCCCGCGAAGGTTTTTATGTTCAGGACATTATCTACAAATCTATAAATAGAAATAATTATCTCTAAATCTAAAATTTGAAATCTATAAATCTTCGATATCTATATATATTATATATAGAAAAATAAATAGAAAAATAAAGAGTATAGTTCTTTCTATACATACATTAAAGTATGTAAAAAAAAACATAAAATATGTAAAAAAAGAGATACAAATTTATTTTTTTATTTTTATAATAACAAACTTATAATAAATATAAAATATAAATAGATTAAAAAAAATCGACGAGAAAGGAATCCCAAGATTCAGTATAGTATAATATTCTTTGTATTTGATTCAGTATATTATTTATCAACGACATGTAGATTTTTTTTAATCATAATCATTTCATTCGCGAGGAGCTAGATGAGAAGAAATTCTCATGTCCGGTTCTGTAGTAGAGATGAAATTGCGAAACAAACATCAACTATAACCCCAAAAGAACCAGATTCCGCAAACAACATAGAGGAAGAATGAAAGGAATTTCTTATCGGGGTAATCGTATTTGTTTTGGTCGATATGCTCTTCAGGCACTTGAACCCGCTTGGATTACGTCTAGACAAATAGAAGCGGGACGTCGGGCCATGACACGAAATGTACGCCGCGGTGGAAAAATATGGGTACGTATATTTCCCGACAAACCCGTTACTGTAAGACCTACGGAAACGCGTATGGGTTCGGGAAAAGGAGCTCCCGAATATTGGGTAGCTGTAGTTAAACCCGGTAGAATACTTTATGAACTCGGTGGAGTAGCAGAAAATATAGCCAGAAAAGCTATTGAAATAGCGGGTTCAAAAATGCCTATACGAACTCAATTCATTATTTCGGGATAGCGATTAGGAATGATAGAACCAAAGGAAAAAGGGCCGGGCCGTTGAGATGAAAAAATCACAAGTTTATTTTTTTTGAACAAACAATATTTCTTTTTTCCTTTTGCATTGAAATAACAGATTCAAAAAAGGCTATGATCCAATCTCAGACCCATTTGAGTGTAGCAGATAACAGCGGAGCCCGAGAATTGATGTGTATTCGAATCATAGGAACTAATAATCGCCGATACGCCCGTATCGGTGATGTTATTGTTGCTGTAATAAAGGAAGCAGTACCGAACTCCCCTTTAGAAAAATCCGAAGTGATCAGAGCGGTAATTGTACGTACTTGTAAAGAACTCAAACGTGACAACGGTATGATAATACGATATGATGACAATGCTGCAGTTGTGATTGATCAAGACGGAAATCCAAAGGGAACTCGAATTTTTGGCGCAATCACCCGAGAATTGAGACAATTAAATTTTACTAAAATAGTTTCATTAGCACCTGAAGTATTATAAAAAAAAAAGCATTATTTAAGAACAGTAATTATAAGATATTAAGATGAGATTTTAAGATATAAACTAGAAACATCATATAGTTATAATAATTAAATATAATAATTAAATTGAATGAAATTGATTAAATTAAAATAAATTAGTCAATTTTGTTTCGTGCATATACCTTTCTTTATTTAATAAATTTTTAATAAAAGAAAAAATAAAGAGTATGTTGATTATACAAAATTCGGGGGCAATAAAAATTGAGTTTATCATGGGTAGAGACACTATTGCTGACATAATAACCTCCATACGAAATGCTGACATGAATAGAAAGGGAACCGTTCAAATAGCATCTACTAACATCAGCGAAAACATTATTAAAATACTTTTACAAGAAGGTTTTATTGAAAATGTGAGGAAACACCGGGAAGACAACAAAACTTTTTTTGTTTTAACCCTACGACATAGAAGGAATAGAAAAGTATTATATAAAACTAGTCTAAATTTAAAACGGATCAGCCGACCTGGGTTACGAATCTATTCTAACTATCAAAAAATTCCTAGAATTTTAGGCGGAATGGGGATTGTAATTCTTTCTACTTCTCGAGGTATAATGACAGACCGAGAGGCTCGACTAGAAAGAATTGGTGGAGAAGTTTTGTGTTATATATGGTAATCCTTCTGATATCCGATGGTATGTTACAGAGTTTGGTTGGTTAGATATAGATAAGGAGGATTGGGTTTTAGGTTATATCCCAGCAAAAACCCAACGTAGTTTTATTTTATACATATACCACACGATAGAGTCAAATATACATCGTTAGAATTTGACGAGAGGACATCCCATTTATAAACTCCGCAACAAAAATTCGAATGATTTAGTAGTTTTTTCAACTTCATTTTCGAGGGATACAATTCCAGATTTCAAAATTTAATGAAATTAAGTTTCTTCAAAAATATGTATATTCAAAATTAAGGAATGAAAAATATGAAAATAAGGGCCTCCGTTCGTAAAATTTGTGAAAAATGTCGACTGATACGTCGACGGGGACGAATTATAGTAATTTGCTCCAACCCGAGACATAAACAAAGACAAGGATAAGTTTCCTAAACAGGAACTCTCTAAAAAATCTGATGTACAAATAAAAAATAAAATAAAGGATCCAGTTTGGCATGAAATGGATATATCCATAGATCTTCGACTTAGTTTTTGAGATGATAAAAAAATATGGCAAAATTTTTACCAAGAATTGGTTCACGTAAGAATGGACGTATTGGGTCGCGTAAAAATGCACGTAAAATACCAAAAGGAGTTATTCATGTCCAAGCAAGTTTCAACAATACTATTGTGACCGTTACGGATGTACGGGGTCGGGTAATCTCTTGGTCCTCCGCCGGTACTTGTGGATTCAAGGGCACACGAAGAGGGACACCGTTTGCTGCTCAAACCGCAGCGGGAAATGCTATTCGTACAGTAGTCGATCAAGGTATGCAACGAGCAGAAGTCATGATAAAAGGTCCTGGTCTCGGAAGAGATGCGGCATTAAGAGCTATTCGTAGAAGTGGTATATTATTAAGTTTCGTACGGGATGTCACTCCTATGCCGCATAATGGTTGTAGGCCCCCTAAAAAAAGACGCGTGTAAGAATAAATATTAACGAAATTTCAAGAGAAATAAATAATTCAATGATTTAATCAAAAAAAAATAATATTATTATGGTTCGAGAGAAAGTAACCATATCCACTCGGACATTACAGTGGAAGTGTGTTGAATCAAGAGCCGACAGTAAGCGGCTTTATTATGGACGCTTTATTCTATCTCCACTTATGAAAGGTCAAGCTGACACAATAGGCATTGCGATGCGAAGAGCGTTGCTTAGCGAAATAGACGGAACATGTATCACACGTGCAAAATCCGCGAAAATACCACACGAATTTTCTACTATAACG